TTACCCCAAAAGATGCGGTCAATACAGCAAGAACCACACCTGTAACCCAAGTCAATTCACGAGGTTTTTTAAAACCACCAGTGAGATAGACGCGAAATACGTGCAGAATCATCATTAGGACCATCATACTTGCCGACCATCGATGAACTGATCGGATTAACCAACCAAAGTTAGCTTCAATCATTATGTATTGAACAGAAGCAAAAGCCTCAGTAACGGTTGGACGATAGTAAAACGTCATAGCAAATCCTGTAGCTACTTGTACTAAAAAACAAGTAAGCGTAATTCCTCCTAAACAATAAAATAGATTGACATGAGGAGGAACATATTTACTAGTTATATCATCTGCAATCGCCTGAATCTCGAGACGTTCTTCGAACCAATCATAGACTTTATTGAGATAGGTAAACTAGGGAGACCCCCCCTCCGAGAACCGTATAGGAGAATTTCATCTCGTACAGCTCAAACAGAACCACCCAAATAATAGTTGAAACAGATATATGGAATAGAAATTTTTTATTTCTTAATCCTATAGAGGTAGAAAATTCAACAATCTTCTCTAAAGATAACTGACTATATGTAAAAAGAAAAACCCGAAAACTCTTCTTTGTGGTTATAATGCCAAAATATCAAGTCAACTCATTCAGTTCTTGGTGTTGAGCAGTATAGGCCTCTTGAATTTTCTATTTATACATTTTTTTTATTGTCATTAATTTGGTATTGTTGTTTGTATGTACTCTTTCGTTACTGGTTTTTTTGATTAGTGATTGATAGGAATTTTCTTGTTAAGATCCTAGAAATCGATTGAAACCTCAGATTCACACTAGACCCACGATGATTCAATAAAATCTTTAACCTAAGTTTAAGTTAAGTGCAAAGATTCTCTGAGTAAGAACCGTTGTATCATCACTTATTCAATGAATAAAAAAAAATCAATATAATGATGCAAAATCCAAATAAAGGTTTGTCTTTTCCTCAAAAAAATAAATAGAGCCAAGGAGTTTGAAAGAAAAAAAACTTTCAATTTCTACCCTCTAACTCTTCTCTTTAAACTTTTTTCAAGTTTGGTTACGAGATCTGAATATTAAGTCTGAATCATAGTTGTAAAACTTCCTAATCTATTTCCTATATTCCGTGCTCCGCATATTCTAATAAATATCCGACGAGATAAAAAACCATCTCTAGCAAGATGACAGACGCATTCTCTGTATTATCAATAGGATCCATTAGAACAAGCCGCACACTCATATTCCAGAAATCCAGAAAGAAATTCCACGATCGAACTACCAAAATCAAATAGAAAAAAGAAAATAGAATGGGATAAAAAAAATTCCAAGACCAAAACAGTTCACATTGTATTGAAGAACTAGGGCTTACTGGTCCTTGTAAATCTAATTCATTGAAATCCCATCTAGTAAAACAGAAGAATTATAAATCTCCAAAATAATAGATAAGAATACCGCAAATAGAGCCATTGCGACACCCATCAAAGGGGTAGTTCCCCATCCAGGAGCTACTTTACCATATTCCGAATTCAATGGTTTCAATAAATCCCCCACAACAGTTCGTCTTGGACCAGATCTAGAACTACCCTCAACGCTTTGTGTAGCCATAAATCCTATTTTGTGTTAATTGAGATTTGTTGACTTTGTATGTAAATTTCTATATAATTTTATTGTAAATAAATGATCTTATCATAGATCCGTTGTACTCTTGAAAATCTATAATAATGGAAACAGCAACCCTAGTCGCCATCTCTATATCTGGTTTACTTGTAAGTTTTACTGGGTATGCCTTATATACTGCTTTTGGGCAACCCTCTCAACAACTAAGAGATCCTTTCGAGGAACACGGGGACTAGATGAAGTAATGAGCCTCCCAATATTGGGGGGCTCATTACTTCATCTAAGAGAATAAAAAATCATTTCATCTTTTTAGTTGGAACTTTTGGAGGTTCTCGAAAAAAGATAGCGAAAAAAATTATTCCTAGAGTCGAGACTAAGAGGAATGTATAAACCAATGCTTCCATAGATTCAACGGTGATTTACAATTATAGCTTCCATACCTGTTTATTTATTTATTTTGGACCGTCCCCCTGCGAAAAAAGAACAAAACAAGATTCACAACAAAGGCAGCCGATGAAAATCCGGTACTCTACGTCAAATCACAAAAATAGAGGCGAAAAGTAAGAGATCGCTCTTGTATCATACTACTTGTCTTCGTGTAGTTGGATCTCCAAGTTTTTGGAATGCGCCAAATTCCACTTGAGCATCTAAATCTGGATCAATACCAGCAAAAACATCTCTGAAGAGGGTTCGAGCACCATGCCAAATGTGCCCGAAAAAGAAAAGCAGAGCAAAGGAAGCATGTCCAAAAGTAAACCAACCCCTTGGACTGCTACGAAAAACACCATCGGATTTCAAAGTAGCACGATCTAATTCAAAAATTTCCCCCAATTGAGCGCGTCTAGCATATTTTTTCACAGTAGCAGGATCACTATAACTAACCCCATTTAGTTCACCACCATAGAACTCGACGGTTACGCCGACTTGTTCGACACTATACTTCGATTCTGCCCTTCGAAAAGGAACATCAGCTCTAACAATTCCGTCTCCGTCTACTAAAACAACAGGAAATGTTTCAAAAAAAGTAGGCATACGCCGTACAAAAAGTTCATGCCCTTCTTTATCTCTAAAGATAGGATGTCCTAACCACCCAACAGCTATTCCATCTCCGTTGTCCATTGAGCCTGCTCTGAACAATCCACCTTTTGCCGGATTATTGCCAATATAATCATAAAAAGCCAATTTTTCAGGAATTTTAGACCAAGCTTCGGATAAACTTTGATTTTCAGCTAGCCCATCACTAACTCTTCGATAAATTTCTTGTTGAAAGTACCCTTGATCCCATTGATAACGAGTTGGACCAAATAATTCAATCGGGGTAGTTGCTGAACCATACCACATAGTTCCAGCAACTACAAAAGCTGCAAAAAAAACAGCAGCGATACTACTGGAAAGGACGGTTTCAATATTTCCCATACGCAATCCTTTGTATAGACGTTGGGGCGGACGGACACTAAGATGGAATAGACCCGCTAATATGCCCAATGTCCCTGCTGCAATATGATGAGAGGCTATTCCTCCCGGAACGAAAGGATCAAAGCCTTCAACACCCCACGCTGGATTTACAGCTTGTACCTTTCCGGTTAGTCCATAAGGGTCCGACACCCATATTCCAGGACCGTACAATCCGGTTACATGAAAAGTGCCAAAGCCAAAACAAGCCACCCCTGAGAGAAATAAGTGAATTCCAAAGATCTTGGGCAAATCCAAAGATGGTTTTCCTGTACGTTCATCACAAAAAATTTCTAGATCCCAATACACCCAATGCCAGATAGCTGCCAAGAAGCACAAGCCAGAAAAGACAATATGGGCCCCGGCCACACCTTCATAACTCCAAATACCCGGATTGGTTATAGTTCCTCCTGTGATGCTCCAACCACCCCACGAGTTGGTTATTCCTAAGCGAGTCATGAAGGGTATAACAAACATACCTTGTCTCCACATTGGATCAAGAACGGGGTCCGAGGGATCAAAAACTGCTAATTCATATAAAGCCATCGAACCAGCCCAACCCGCAACTAAAGCCGTATGCATTATATGGACAGACAGCAAACGACCGGGATCATTTAATACAACGGTATGAACACGATACCAAGGTAAACCCATGGAAAAACACCTTCCTTTATTTTATGAATGAATAAATAAACACTATGTAACTTTATTGCACTGGAAAAACTCTGTTATAAACCTTCCTTTTTCGGCGGATTATCTCGGAGAAAAGATAAATATTTTTTTTTTTTTTCTAGTCTTTGAGTAATAATTTAAAAATTCTGTTTGTAGGAAGAAAGAGAAGCAGATCTATTCTATACCCGATAAGTATCAATATGCAATGGGGTTTTGATCTCATTTTATCTGAGCGACTGCATACAAATTTGTTTAGAACTTAAAGACATGTAATATATTGCATAAATAATCAAAACCAATTAAAATAATAATATTTCATGGACGTTGATAAGATCCTTCCATTTAGCAGCACCTTAGGATGGGGTAGCCTTCAAGTTAAGGGCGAGGTTCAAAAAAATTAGAATTAGAATATATTCTAATAATTCAAATATATTATAATACAAACCAATTCTAATTTTTGAAGACAAAAAATGTCTTCTTATGCTTTCATATCCATCTTACTTGCTTGCAAATAACTTGCAAGAGTTGCAAGTTAAGTAAGTTAACTAGAGTTGCAAGTTAAGTAAGTTAACTAGTAACTTACTTACTTGGTTCATTACACGCTTTAATTTCAAAATATGCCTATTGGTGTTCCTAAAGTTCCTTTTGAGGATTCTGAAGACGACTTTCTTTACGAAGGAGAGAGAGAGATAGCGGAAGAAGAGGATATTTGGCTTGACCTATAGTGCGCCTTGCCAGGTAGATTGGGTCATATGGGATTGTCCCGTTATCTCGCACTAGAAAGATATACCCTGTTTTGGCCAAAAAGATGGATTAAAGCATCCAAAATTTGGAGCCTAACATGCAATGAAATCAAATGGAATCTATGCTTTTGGGGTATCAAAATGACATCATGAATTCAAATTCAAATAACTTATGGTTACGTTCTTTGGAGCAATAAAATAAAGTATCCAGACTCCATTTAAAAAAGCAACGGTTTTCTAATCTATGATTCCTACTTGTACCTTATATACTGTATATAATATTATACTGTATATAATATACTATATATACTGTATATAATATAGTATATATATACTTTATATACTATATAGAAATAATATATATATATATTTACGAAATATCTAATTTCATAAATTAAAAAATTAAATAGGACCCATTTCTATAATCCAGAATCAATCGAATATTATGCACTGAGTAATCCAATATTTGGTAGAAGACATGAATTGAAAAAGGGAAGTTGTAGAAAAAAAGATGGAGTATGGGGACCATTTGCCCTATATGTGCAAATAAAAAAAGGACAGATCTTTACTTGGAGGAGAACAGAAACCTAAAAGAATTGAATAAACCCATTCAGAAACAAGAAAATGCCTTCGTGATTGAAATGGAATCTCGATGAAAGAATAGATCAATGAGAAGTTAGTTTGATAAGTTTAAAAAAGTGAATTCTTATTATAGTTCTCGAAAAATTAGAGTTCTAGAGAAACGAGTCAAAACGCATTTTTCTTAAAAAACAAAAAAACAAAAGCCATTCAATAGAACCGAAGTTCTAGTTATAATAACAAAAAAAAGAGAGAGCTGTAATATATACATTGATCGCAATTTTTGTTGAACCGTATGCATTAAAAGGGGCATGTACGGTTCCTAGGAATTAGAGTTTTATCCTAATCAATATCAATTGCCTTTATAGCGAAAGAATACTTTTTTTAAATCGCAAAATTAATAACGAGCTCACAACCAACATTATTAGTCTTCTGTTATATCTCAGTGGTGAAGATGATGACGAAGATGTAACAATGTTTATAAATTCCCCCGGCGGATTTCTACAGCCGGGACTAGCCATTTATGACACGATGCAAAGTCTCCCCATGGAGATACGGACAGTAGGCCTAGGAATGGTTGCTTCAACGGCATCTTTAATCCTAGCCGGAGGAGAAACGGAGAAACGTTACGCATTCCCTCACGCTAGAATAATGATCCATCAACCTGCTGGTGGTACTTTGATCGAACTACCAAGCGAACTCGTCTTGGACGTAAGCGAGCTATTGTCCTTGCGCGAGAGGGTCCTAATGGAGTATGCCTACCAAACAGGAAAAGATCCCGAGATTCTATCTCGGGACATGGAAAGAGATCATTTTATGTCAGCACAAGAAGCTAAAGATTATGGAATAATTGATCGTATACTAACTAAAAACAGAGAGGATGGAAATTACAGATAAAAAAAATAATAATAGTGGATTTGGAGACAAAGCCCGGAATTTGCGGCAAATTCCGGGCTTTGTCTTTCATTCCTCTAATTCACATTGGTATAATTCCCCACTGCTTATGTCCGGCTGAATTAATTGAATAGAACCTATTATTGGATAGAATATAAAAATAGTAATATAGAAATGTTTTCTAATCTAAATACAATAATTGTTTTTATTTAATTAATTCATAACCATCTGGTTAGGATTAATCTAAACCAGCCCATTACACATACGATTGAACATGCCAACTATTAAGCAACTTATTAGAAACACAAGACAGCCAGCCAGAAAGGTGAAAAAATCCCCCGCTCTTGCGGGATGTCCTCAGCGACGAGGAACGTGTACTAGGGTGTATGTGCGACTCGTTTAGATCATCGGTTGGGACAGAAGAAAAGAAATCATTTTTTCCATTCCCCACGATTAGTGATGAATAGAAATAGGATAGACTAGAAGAACCACTCATTTTGATCTTTTATTTAAACTAAAAAAAATCTATCATACCATTCTATTTTCTATTTTATATCAAATTTATGGTTTTCATTGGTGAAAATGGAATCACCTCCTTTTTTAATTTAAACTGCGAAGGAATACCCCATTGGTAGAAAATGATTCTATATTAAGTTAAGCAGGGTAAACCTATTTAAATTAAAAGACCAAAAAAAGGCCCCTTTTCTTGTAAGAACGGACTCCGAGGGTCAGCTAATTTAATTAGCTAATCTTCATAATTAAATACCGTTACTGTATAGATGGATCTCGGTGTGAAAGACCTATCGCTGGCTAATTCATAGCTAGAGCCAAAGAGTGTGAACTATACAAGTTAACAAAAACATTGATTAAATGATTAAATGAAGAAGGAGCTCCGGTGTATAGAGAAGACCTCACCGTTTAGTTTAAGAAGTAACCATAGAAACGACGGAACCCACTATTTCTTTAGTAATTTATATTTACTATTTTTATTTTACTATTCTTACTCTTAGTATTATTATTTACTATGTTTTTGTTTGATACCTAGTATCAATACATATTTCTTATTTCTAGGAAAAATAAATATTCCCTAGAAAGAAAATTGTGGGTAGGAAGGTTATAGTAGCAAAAGCCGCTGGAATTCTTTTTTTATACATTGGAAGAATCCGTTTTGTTATTCTAGAAAAGAGGAAAAGAATAGCTGAAAGAAAAGAAAGCAATTAGTTATTCATCAAAATTTCGCTTATTCAATGACCAGAACTAGACGAGGATATATATCTAATAGGCATAGAACAAAAATTCGTTTATTCGCATCAAACTTTAGCGGGGGGCATTCACGACTTACTCGAAGTATTATTCAACAAAAAATAAGAGCTTTAGCTTCGGCTCATCGGGATAGAGATGGGCAAAAAAGAAATTTTCGGCGTTTGTGGGTCACTCGAATAAATGCAGTAATTCGCGAGAATATTATATCTATTAATTATAATAGATTAATAAACAATCTCTACAAAAGACAGTTGCTTCTTAATCGTAAAATACTTGCACAAATTGCTATATTGAATAGGAATTGTCTTTATACGATTTCAAATAACATCCTAAACACCACCACATAAAATTTTAAAATAAAGAAATTTGAACGAACCTATCAGAATAATTTACATCGAATTCCCGGGAAAATGAATTAGTAGAAGGTAGAATAGAACTTTATATGATAAAATAGGATACTAATATGATCAATCTCGTAGTCAAACTGAATAAAAACATTCAAAAAAAAAAAAGATTTGTTCTTTCCCAATTCGTTTTTTTTCTTCATATTTTGCAATCTATGTTTAAGTTCGGATTCGAATTTTGATTCAATTGAAGAGTAAATAAATCTATTTTTTTCTGGTTCGAGGACCAGTAGTTCTAGCAAAAAAATTCCTTTTTGCTTTCTCGTTTTTAAGAATTCGAGGACCAGTAGTTCTAGCAAAAAAATTCCTTTTTGCTTTCTCGTTTTTAAGAAAAGGTAATAAAGATAAAATACGAGCTTGTTTTATAGCAATAGTAATTAATCGTTGTTGTTTTAAAGTCAATCTATTCACCCGCCTAGATAAAATTTTTCCTTGTTCACTAATAAATTGACTAATTAAACCCAGGTTTCGATAATCAATTCGATCCCCCGATTGGATCGGGGGCAACCGTCTACGAAAAGATCGCTTGGACTTAAGAAAACGTCGCTTGGACTTAAGAAAAGGTCGCTTGGACTTAAGAAAACGTCGCTTGGATTTATCCATGATTTGTTTATTCCTTATTTGAAAACTCCTATTTCGTTCGATCGGATCAAAAAAGATAATGATGAAAATTGGAAACGGAAGGAATAGGCTTTTCTTTGTTTCTATTTAAATAGAGAATATATCTTAACATCTTATATGTTACTAGGCCGTTCCGTTCCATTTTGCATTTTGCTTGTAAAGGTGACAAGCAGATGATGAGATTCCTTCTATTTCTTTATCTCCCCATGAATCGTATGTTTGTAACAACAGGGACAGAATTTTCTCAATTCCAATCGACTAGGCGTATTGTGTCGATTCTTTTGAGTAATATATCTGGAAATTGAAATACCTGTTGATTTCTTATTAACACTCTTTCGAACACAGTTGGTACATTCCAAAATAATCTGTACTCGATTATCTTTTCCCTTGGCCATGAACCTCCTTTTTTGTTTTTAGTTTGGTTGCTTTTTATTCCTTCAACGCTTTTATTTTCCAATTTGCATTTCCGATTTGAAGTGAAGAAAAGAAAAAAATCGAAGTTAATAAATCGAAATCCAATTAGGCTAACTCGAAATCCAATTAGGAAGGATTTCGTTGTAATCAATCTAGTAATAAGTTATAATACAATAATTTCAAATAAAAGTCTATTTCGATTCAAAGTTGAGATTCAAATTGAACTAGAGTATTGTAGTTAAACATCTTGGATGATATTGTTGTCTTAACCACATTTACGCTTTCGTTCTCTTACTCTTAATTTGATCTTAATTTGATTGAAATGAATTTACTTAAATACTTAAAAAAAAAGCCTGGGACCTAGTTTTGTTGAGTTTGAATTCAGTTTTAATCTTTCTCTTTTATAACTATAATGTATTGTAATTTAAAAACAAAAAAAAAAAAAGAAGAGGGGGATAGTAGTCCCAGATATTGAATTGTATCTCTAATATTCTTACCCCCCCCCCGTATTCCGTATTAATAACTAGAATGAAAAAAAGGGGAATGTTAACGCATCCGGGAAAAAACGATTGATCTCTATCAATAGACCTGCTAAAGACCCGAACCATAGAGTACTTATTACCGGCGCAACGGATAGATATGTTTTTAAATCTCGCATTCTCAATACTCCTTATTTATTGTAAATTGTATTTATTGTAAATTCTAATTTAGAAATTGAATTCTTATTCATTTCATATTTATAGTAATACTCTTTTTATTGAAATACAGATAGGATCGAATAGATATCTTCACGTCCACTTGTATTTGTTTTGCACACAGACTCCCTAATTCAAATTGAAGAATGATTTCCTATTTCATAGATAGGATTTTCTTTTTCTTGTTCTTGTCTTTTTCTTGTTCTTGAAAAAACCGTCTGTTCCACCCCAGCATTCGCGAAATGGACAGTGGGTTTCCTATATTTCCTATATATATTTATATTTTTCATATTTTTATTTTGATATGTCGAGAAGGTTATTATTATATTATAGGATACTATTTATTTATGAGACCAAAAAGAAAAAATGGCAAGATAAGTTGTGTATATCAATGGAGAAAATGAAATAAGTATGTGGAAAACAAGACGGGGATTCTCTACAATTACATTGTAAACCAATTGAAAGGGATGTAGCGCAGCTTGGTAGCGCGTTTGTTTTGGGTACAAAATGTCACGGGTTCAAATCCTGTCATCCCTACCTATTACTTCGCCCCTGAGCAATAAGAAAAAATCCATTGAGATCAATTCAAATTGGATATACCGAATCTTTCATTTTTATTCGATTATATAGAAGAATAT